GAATAGCTGACATAGTCATGATTCAATGGGTCAGATCCACTTACTTTTTACTTTTTCTTTATTTATAATTTTATGGTGGGTTTGTTTTATAGGAACACTGGAGAAGCAGGAATACTTTAGTTTGACGATTAACAATAGGGATGAATTGGATATCTAGAATATTTATGTATCAAGTCAAGACAAAATGAATAATGAGACATGAAGAAAGAGGGTCACTATGTCACTACAAAATGGACTCTCCACAATTATGAAAATGAATAAATTTCAACTTTATAACTACGACCCATAATCTAATTAGAATTCATTATACTGGTGATTACTTTTTTTTTTAGAACTATTAACAATGGAAAACGAAGACTAAGACTTGAGTTTAATGAAAAAGCCCTTTATCGGATTTGAACCGATGACTTACGCCTTACCATGGCGTTACTCTACCACTGAGTTAAAAGGGCCTGTTTATTCAATTTTAAAAATTTAATAGTTTTAATTAAATTATGAGTTTACTACATATATAATAGATATAATATAATAGACATATACATATCTACATATATGTATAAGAGCTCATTATCAAATCAACATAGAGTTAAGATATTTTCTTCAATCATGTGATGGGGGGATTCATATCCCGAGCCAAATTCCATAAAAAAAAAAAAAAATGTCTAGCGTTTTTTAATTTTTTGGTTTAATATGAGATAGTGATAGGCATATCTCATCTGAACGATGAACGAAGAAATTTAGTTAAAATTGAATGAAGAAAAAAAAAATTAATATTATAATAAATATTATTAAATATTCTTTTTATCCCTTTTTTCTGTCGGATCAAGCACTATCCTAACTAAGGGAATCCTACTACTATAACTTTGTTTAATTAATCTGTATATATATTATATAATACTATACTATGCTATGCATTGTATTATAATACATAATAATATATATATCTATATTAATCCGTATTGTAAATTAAAGTTATCTAGATTTCTGTATATTAATATTAAAAATTTCAAAGTAGAAAAGACTCTCTTGATCTAGTTATATAATATATTATAATTATATTGTATATTGACAATTCCAAAAAAACTTATCATACTATCAGCATAGTATGCTGATGGTCGGGCGGATCTGCCCCCATCGTCTAGCGGTTCAGGACATCTCTCTTTCAAGGAGGCAGCGGGGATTCGACTTCCCCTGGGGGTGGGGTACTACGAAAGGAAGTTAATCATGGATTATAACTAAACCTAGAATTAATTCTTCCTGGGTCGATGCCCGAGCGGTTAATGGGGGCGGACTGTAAATTCGTTGGCAATATGTCTACGCTGGTTCAAATCCAGCTCGGCCCAAAAATTCGCCGCTCCATTGAATACGATCTAACCAGTTTAATTTGTCCTCCAGAAATAGAAATGCCCTATCCGTCAAAATTAAAGATCAACCATTTTTTTGATCTATCCATATATTTTTTTTTAATTAGTCATTTTTGACAATAAAAAAAAAAAAAGAACCACCGATTACTAGTAATTATTGCTATAGTTCATATCCATGTGGATATGATATCAGTATATCATTTTTGTTTCTGTTACAACACGACGAAACGAATAGAATGTTCTTATGAAACCATAAGAATATGTATGCCATACACCTCGCTGGGATTGTAGTTCAATCGGTCAGAGCACCGCCCTGTCAAGGCGGAAGCTGCGGGTTCGAGCCCCGTCAGTCCCGAACTAGGATCCGATGAATTTATCAATTCATCTCCCACTTTTTACAGATAAAGTGGGACAGGGAGCAAGATCTAAGAATCCTTATTTTTTTTTTTTTTTTTTTCGTTTCACATTAATATTTTTATATTTATCATCAGACAAAAGAAATGCGGGAATTTTCATTTCTTTCACTACGGAATAGTACCGATTGATAAGGAAGAGACATATCTAGATTGATTGGTACGATCGGTTATATTACTCTATGTCAGTATTTTTAGAGATACCATATTCGTTATTCATTTGACTTTATTTTTTGATTGTTCTTGAATAATGAAATGGAGTAGAGTGCCCAGCCCTTTTCCAACTCCGACTTGTGTATCCTCTATATTTTAATTAAAAAAATCTATCTCATTCAAACCCAATCCAAGAAAGAGAAGAGGATATTATATTAATTAATTATATTAATAATTAATATTAATTAAATCTATTAGTATATAATAATCTTAATTAAAATTATTTCATTTTATTTATTATAAATTTATAAATAATAAATAAAAGACCAAGCAAGGTACCCCTTTTTAGTAAATATGTTGGAATATTAGATCTTTTAATCCGTCCTTTTTCCATCTCACTTATATTGTTTGGGTCTTAGGTGTGACCTGACCCATTGAATACCGGTCATCTGAATACCTCGTCGGATACTTAAATTAATTGTCTGTATTAAGTAAGTAGAACGAAGAAGGTAGGTTATAGAAACGAAAGAATGGAAAAGGACGAAAAATTCAATAGCATTCTATATTGGA